GTTTTAATTTATATTAAGAAAATATTTCTATGTCTATATTGAGGATTTGAAATTGAAAATATTTAGATTCAAATTACTCTTTCAAGAGATTAGGCCAATAACTATATCTACATATCCAGAAAAATAGAATTTTTTTTACAACTATTATAAAAAGTAGAGTTACCTCTTTTTTCCTGACCGGGTCAATAAAGTTATGAAAGATTTTGATTTATTTATCTCTTTTTTTATATATAATGGATTTACCTGGACTAATACATGATTTTCTTTTAGTCTTTCTGGGATTGGGTCTTATATTAGGGGCTCTGGGAGTAGTATTACTTCCTAATCCCATTTATTCTGCCTTTTCGTTAGGATTTGTTTTTGTTTGTATATCTTTATTCTATATTCTATCGAACTCCCATTTTGTAGCTGCTGCGCAGCTCCTTATTTACGTAGGAGCCATCAATGTTTTAATCATTTTTGCTGTGATGTTTATAAATGGTTCAGAATATTCCAAAGATTTCCATCTTTGGACCGTGGGAGATGGAGTAACTTCCGTGGTCTGTACAAGTATTTTTGTTTCACTAATTACTACTATTCCAGATACGTCATGGTACGGTATTATTTGGACTACAAAAGCAAACCAGATTATAGAGCAAGATCTTATAAGTAATAGTCAACAAATTGGAATTCATTTATCAACAGATTTTTTTATTCCGTTTGAATTTATTTCAATAATTCTTTTAGTTGCGTTAATCGGCGCAATTGCTGTAGCTCGTCAATAATAACTCTTTAGAACTGGAAAAATATGAGCTACCACATGCATTTCCTTTTTCTATTTGACTTTGTATATAAAATAGATAGAATTTTTTTATTAGTTCGACCTATTCCCAATATATTCCTTTATTCCATTACGTTATTTTATATTCTAGTCAACTAGTAAATCCAATTGGTTAAATTGTTGTTCATATTGAAATGAATCGAGATTGATAAGGAGTTAGTTAATGATGCTCGAACATGTACTTGTTTTGAGTGCCTTTTTATTTTCTGTCGGTCTATATGGATTGATTACAAGTCGAAATATGGTTAGGGCTCTTATGTGTCTTGAACTTATATTAAATGCGGTTAATCTCAATTTTGTAACATTTTCTGATTTTTTTGATAGTCGTCAATTAAAAGGAGCCATTTTCTCCATTTTTGTTATAGCTATTGCAGCTGCTGAAGCCGCTATTGGACTCGCTATTGTTTCATCAATTTATCGTAACAGAAAATCAACTCGTATAAATCAATCGAACTTGTTGAATAAGTAATTTAAGTAATATTATCATATAACTTAGAATTTTCATAAATAAATTCAAATTAGCATGTTGGCTACTTAAGGTAGGCTCCTGTTATCACAAAGATAAGAGATCAAAGTAGTTTGGCACTGTCAATCCATTCCATAAGTAGATTAATAAAAAAACTCGGGAAACTCATCGATTCATCTAGTCCTAGTATTTAAATATATAATTCATTTATCAATTTACTAGATTGAAACTTTATCACGTTCAAAAATGGATAGATCCAATGTCGCATTCAGTAAAGATTTATGATACATGTATCGGGTGTACTCAATGTGTCCGAGCTTGTCCCACGGATGTATTAGAAATGATACCTTGGGACGGATGTAAAGCTAAACAAATAGCTTCTGCTCCAAGAACAGAGGATTGTGTCGGTTGTAAGAGATGTGAATCCGCCTGCCCAACAGATTTCTTGAGTGTTCGAGTTTATTTATGGCATGAAACAACGCGCAGCATGGGTATAGCTTATTAATACGTTACAGAAACTCTTACTCGAGTCCATTTTTTTTTTTACCGCCAAAACCTGTGCCCAAAAATAATATATTTTTGGGCACAGGTTTTTTTGGTCCAAGTGTATCTTGTCTTTACCACGAACAACTTTCCTTGGTTAACAATAATTGTAGTTTTACCAATATTTGCGGGTTCCTTTATTTTCTTTCTTCCCCATAAAGGAAATAGGGTAATTAGGTGGTATACTATATGTATATGCATGTTAGAACTTCTTCTAACAACCTATGCATTCTGTTATCATTTCCAATTGGACGATCCATTAGTCCAACTAGTCGAGGACTATAAATGGATCAATTTTTTTGATTTCCGTTGGAAATTAGGAATAGATGGGCTGTCAATAGGACCCGTTTTATTAACAGGATTTATCACTACGTTAGCTACTTTAGCAGCCTGGCCTGTTACTCGAGATTCTCGATTATTCCATTTCTTGATGTTAGCAATGTACAGTGGTCAAATAGGATCATTTTCTTCGCGGGACCTTTTACTTTTTTTCATCATGTGGGAATTAGAATTAATTCCGGTTTATCTACTTCTATCCATGTGGGGAGGAAAGAAACGTCTCTACTCAGCCACAAAATTTATTTTGTACACGGCGGGGGGTTCCATTTTTCTCTTAATGGGAGTTCTGGGTGTCGGTTTATATGGTTCTAATGAACCAACATTGAATTTTG